TTTACTTTTTTTGTCATTCTTTATGGTTTTCTGATTTCATAAATTTGAAACAAAAAATAAAATTTTCAATGAATTTAAAATATGTCTATTTTAGATTACTAAAAATTGACACATATTTTGTACAAAATATTGCAAAAATTAAGTTCTTTTATTGATTGGGCTGAAAATTGGAGATATCGATATATAGAAAACTCATTCCATATCCATATAGTAAATAAATTAACATATAATAAAAAAATTAAGAAATAAATAAATTAAGAAGTCAGAAAGTTATTCAAAAATTTTTAACATGGAATGAATTAGTTTCAACACGCCATTAATTTGAACTAAAAATCTTATATCTGGCCTTCCCGAAAAACAGAAAATTTTTTCATTATTGTAATTGTAAAGGTCGATGGGGAAAAGAAGACTCCCCACCACCAAAATTTGAGTGAAAATATACTAAAAATCAAGAAAAAATTTTGTATTTTTTTCTTGATTCTTTTTTTTCCGAAAACAGAATAATTCTTTTCTAAAATGAAGGGTCTATTTCATATTGATTAGAATAGGGACTGCCAATTGTTCATTTTAGATTAACTTTGATATTAACAAATTACTGAGACTTTTTTTGATTTTTAGTAAAATCCATTCTGATTATTCCGATATTTTAGGACTTATATTTTAAGACTTATTTGTTTGTCGTACAAAAAAACTTTTTGAATTACCGGTAGAAAGAGATTTCCCTAATGACAAAGCTTTTAACGACGCCCCATATCCTTTCCTTTTCCAAATATTTTTACGAATACGCTTTTTTGATATCGAAGTACGTTTTTTTGGAACTGCCATTTAAAAGTTACTCGTTGTTATAGTTGGATGTGAAAGACATCTATTGTTCAAAACGAATTCTTTTTTCTTATTCATTATCTATATATATTTTTTGTCTAAATAAGATTCTATTCATAAAAAAGAAATTTTGATTTAGATATGTCAAAGATGTGTGAAAATTGTATAAAAAATAACTTAAAATAACAAAATTTTGATTCCATACGCTATTAGTAAAACCAAACATTTTGGTTTGGAACTTTTAGTTCTCGTTGTTTATCTCTCAAAGTTATCTCTTTATAATCTACTAAATCAAACTTAATAAAATCAATAAAGAACCTAAAAAACCCTTATTTTACTCTTTATTTACATAGAATAAAATCCCTCAAAGGATTATAACAAAGGATTATAAACTTTTGACTAAAAAATTGTTTTGATTGAAATGGAAAAAAATCAATCCCATAATGAATTAGTTAATGAGTTGGAATAAACTAACTAAAATCAAGAGTTTTTATTTCATTAGACCGATGCCCTTAGTTAATCCTATAATTCATATCAGGATAAAGTGCTCTTTTTAGCTTAAATTTTGATCCTTGCTCTATTTTTTTTTTACTATATAGAAGTATTCGTTTTTATTTTTATATGTCACTTGGTCATATCAGTTGACCAATTATAACTTCTTCTTTTGAATATTTGAACGATTTTAAAAAGACTCAGAATAAATACTAATATAAAATGATTTAATAAGTTAGTGCATATCTTGATTTTTTATTGACTTTTTTCGAAATAGGCAAGAGCCAGTGAATCGGAAACAATTAATTAAGAATAAAAAAATTTTTTTATGGAACAGACATATCAATATGCGTGGATAATACCTTTTCTTCCACTTCCAGTTCCTATGTTAATAGGGCTAGGACTTCTTCTTTTCCCGACGGCAACAAAAAGTCTTCGTCGTATGTGGGCTTTTCAGAGTGTTTTATTGTTAAGTATAGTCATGATTTTTTCTATCAATCTGTCTATTCAGCAAATAAATAGCAGTTCTGTTTATCAATATGTATGGTCTTGGATTATCAATAATGATTTTTCTTTAGAATTCGGATACTTGATCGATCCACTTACTTCTATTATGTCAATATTAATCACTACTGTTGGAATTATGGTTCTTATTTATAGTGATAATTATATGTCTCATGATCACGGATACTTGCGATTTTTTGCTTATATGAGTTTTTTCAGTACTTCCATGTTGGGATTAGTTACTAGTTCAAATTTGATACAAATTTATATTTTTTGGGAATTGGTTGGAATGTGTTCGTATCTATTAATAGGATTTTGGTTCACACGACCTGTTGCAGCAAAGGCTTGTCAAAAAGCATTTGTAACTAATCGTGTTGGTGATTTTGGTTTATTATTAGGCATTTTGGGTTTTTATTGGATAACGGGGAGTTTCGAATTTCGTGATTTATTCCAAATATTCAATAACTTGATTTCTAATAATGAAGTCAATTTTGTGTTTGTTACTTTGTGCGCTGTTCTATTATTTGCCGGTGCGATTGCTAAATCTGCACAATTTCCCCTTCATGTATGGTTACCTGATGCAATGGAAGGGCCGACTCCTATTTCGGCCCTTATACATGCTGCTACGATGGTAGCTGCGGGAATTTTTCTTGTAGCTCGACTTATGCCTCTTTTCATAGTC